TCCAAGAAATAGGATGAAACAAAGTGCGTGACATAGTAATAGGGCTTGTATTTAGTCCGTAGATAATTATCTATCTCTCTACGTTTCTATAGATATGTTTCCTCCTTCATTTTTAGTGCGGGTGGAGTCGAGACCGCACATCTCGTACTATATCTAAATTGCTATTTTCTAGTCAATTTGCTATTCACGGAAAAATGGAAGCACGTCAAGTTACTGAGAATTTGCTATCGGGATCGTATAGGGGGAAGATAGGGGATTAGCTATTTGTATAAGCATTTCTGCTCTGGGGTTTCCATGGACTTTTAGTTGCACACAAAATAGAAATTGTATGGAAAAAACGAATTAATACGGGTTAGTTTAGTTAACTATTACTATCTCAATTTCTATATATTATTAGATAGATTAGAATTTTATTATATTCTAAATATTAGAATTCTATTTATAATAGAATTCTAATATTTCTTATTATTCTATGATAATATAATAGAATTAGGGGATTCCTAAAATAGAAATTCGGAATTTCTAATTTTCAATTCAAATAGAAGAATTATTCATCAATTTCAAGTTCCATTTCATAGTTAATGGTTCCAATTTGCTTACTGAAAAATCACATTAAGTTTTTTCAATATATAAAAAAAAGAGAGGGAAAGTGTTTGGATATTTATGTTTTAAGATACTATCCATATAACCTTCTAACCGAAGGAATGGACCCAATACAAAAAACGATGGGTTTATTTCGGGGAAGGGATTAACGAAAATGGGATTCAAAATGAAAAACTCAAGGGAAATAAAAAAGAAATTAAGTAATCCCGCATCCCATCCAAAGAAAGAGAGAATATTCTCATCTATTTCGTACGGTATTATTTTGGTTTGGCGACATGGCTGAGCGGTAAGGCGGGGGACTGCAAATCCCCTTTTCCCCAGTTCAAATCTGGGTGTCGCCTGAGCAACAAAAAGGAGAAAATCTTGTAGGTTATTTTGCTGATATAACTCGATTCGTTTTTCTCCATCATAAGCAAACAACTTTGGATACTTGCTTGATTCTAAACATCTATAAGTTCCGTTTTCTAAACAGAAAGTGCTAGAAATGCTTGGCTTGCCGTTAGGATTTTGCCCCGAATAGTGGAATTAACAAAATTTCATATAAGGATTTCCTGATTTCATTCCACTACGTAATAGAATGCTTCATTACTGGTTCTTGAATTCAATTTGATAGCCTGATGGAAAATTGACTTTTTAAAATAGATAAGATCCACTACACCTAGAAACAATGCAAAAAGAGGGAATGAATTGATTTTCCCTAAACCAAAATCAAGAATGAATAAGTGATTCTCGGGTTGATCCCGGAGATAAACATTAGACAGTAATGATGAGATGAAACGGGAAACAGAGAGATGGGGTAGATAACGATCTATTCCGGAATCTAACTTCATTTTTAGGACTTTTCCCGAATTTGTTACCTAACCTAATTAAAATAGATAAAATAAAAGACAATAAAAGAAAGAATAGCTTTTTTTATTCCTACATCTTCTCTTAAGATTCAGCGGAGTCCCCGGATATTTCCAAACGTGTGACTGCGTATTTTTTTTATGACTAGATTCAAAGAGGACCCACCCTATAAGAAACTTCTTGGAGGCGGATTTCTTGGAGCTTTTTATCAACGGATTAGGTCATAATCCCTTTTTGTTTGACTCTGCGCCATCGATCCCACTAGTATTAGTGAACACTAATGGAATATCCTTCATATAGACAGGAGACATAATTTACATGGATATAGTAAGTCTTGCTTGGGCTGCTTTAATGGTAGTCTTTACTTTTTCTCTTTCCCTCGTAGTATGGGGTCGAAGTGGACTCTAAAGGCACTACTAATTGATTGACGTGAAGAATCAACCTGTATCGATTGTTTTATAGACACACTCTTTTTCTTTTTAAAAGCCCATATCTATTTTATCTATACATAAAATAGATATACATTAAAAGTGTATAATATACAACTTCTTCCATTCCAATAAGAATTGGGAGTATGCTAGCTAGTATGGTAGAAAGAATCCTTCTACCATACTATAAGATCTCATAGAATAGGATCCCGCTAATCCTCATTCCACTTACGACGCGCAATACCACTTAATCCTTTTGATTTATTCGATTTCGTCAATAGGTGCCTTAAAAAAACAATCAAGTTTCATTCAACTTAATCACTTTGACTCGCGGTTTTTACATATATTATAAGTAAAAAGGCAGTAGGAACTAGAATGAAGAGTGCAGTAGCAATAAATGCGAGAATATTGACTTCCATAATCTCAGTGTTTTTTATTTTTAATTTTTATTAGGCAAAAATTCGGGATTTAATCCCATTGAGATGACTAGAGATGAGCAAATTTTCACCCGAAAATTCAATGGGATGAATTCAACCTCGCTGATATTGAATCAGATCAATATCATGAATAAAATATCTGACAAATCAATTCATCGTTGACAATGGAGTTGAATAGTATAACATAGGAAGATCCGTTATCCATACCTAATTCAAAATAGGATTATTCACACGATTCAATTCAATCGACTTCCTTTCTCTGTTGGATTCTTTTTTCTTTTTTTCTTATTTATTATTTCTCCTTCTTTCTTGTTTTTCTATAAATCCAAAATAGAAATTAGATCCCATTCCTCGTAGATTCATGTAGTATTTGAATGCTCTTTACGTTTCATTTCCGTTGATTCCAAACAAACCAACTCAAACAAACAATCGAAGCTAAATAAAAAAGAAGAAGGAGTTAACTACTTTTTTTAATGATCTAATTTGCGTTTGCGTGGAAAACAAATCAAACAAGTATTCTCAAAAAGTCCTAGTATTATTATACTACTAATAAGATAGAAAAAAGATTGAATATTCTAGCAACGTTCACTATGTATAATCTGTCTTCGACAGTACTTCTCTTAAAAAATGCATCCTCTCTAAGAAGAGTTTGGAGCCTTTTTTTTCATGTTAGTGGCTTTTATTTGATTGATTTTATTCCGTCGGGACTGGCGGGGCTCGAACCCGCAGCTGCCGCCTTGACAGGGCGGTGCTCTAACCAATTGAACTACAATCCCCATGAAATCAAGCTATTGAGCTATTGAGTATACATATATATATATTTATACTCGCACTGAAACTAAACGATTTCTATTTTGATTCCAATCTCGCTTTTGTAAGGATCACCGGGCACGAGGGATATACTGATATATCGATATTTTATCGATATCGACACATTCAGTACTGTCAAATGGGATGAAAACCCTTCTTTCTCGTTTAGTTCAAAGATAAAAAAGTGTTTTCTTTATTCGGTTTTTATTATAGATATAAGATCTAGACGATTAAAAAATAGAATATTAAGGCGATTTTTCAATCGTAAATTGAGATTAGAATTTGTAGCAAAATAGGAATTATTGCTAACAAAAAAATGGAACAGAGGAATTCAAGTAGTAAGCATATATCCGAAACTTTTTTATTCGGTACTATCCGTCATTTTTGACGAACAAAGAAAAAGTCTCTATCATTTCATGGTGGATCAGTGAATTATTGGGCCGAGCTGGATTTGAACCAGCGTAGACATATTGCCAACGAATTTACAGTCCGTCCCCATTAACCGCTCGGGCATCGACCCAGGAAGAATCCATTCTAGGCTTCTAACTAAGCCTAGATCAACTTCCTTTCGTAGTACCCTACCCCCAGGGGAAGTCGAATCCCCGCCGTCTCCTTGAAAGAGAGATGTCCTGAACCACTAGACGATGGGGGCATACTTGCCGAATCGCCATCATATTATACGATGATTATCATATCATAAGTTTTTTTATATTGTCAATATAACGGAAGAGTCGGACTAGACTCGAAAGTTCTTTCCCTCTTTCCTATAATTTCATAAAATTAGAATTTTATGATTCATTATTTTTTTCTTCATTCTAATCGACATCTAGAAATAGGAGATTCTTGATTTGATACTCTAGAGAATAGAGAGATAATATCGAAATTTATCTATTTTATTTAACAATAAGCAAGGAAATTTAAAAACAATATGAAATTGGGAGGGTGTGGATCAACACAAGAAGTTCTCAAGATTTTTTTCTTAAAGAATTTGTTTGATTCGGCGGACAAGTTGCACCTTTTTTTTTTATCATATGATTCAATGAGATATCTTTCATATTTGTTCATTGTAAAGATCATATCAATCAAATTAATTATTGATTTAATAGATAATAGAATAGAAAATAGAATAGAAGTCAATTTCAATCTTGAAATAACTCATTCCAGTTTTAGTTCTCAACCCGTATGCTCAACCTAGACCCTAGAATAATATAATATCGAAATCAATCCAATTTTTCGTTCCGAAATGACCCAATATCCATTCTGAGTCTACTGCTGAGTCTAATGCATATATATATATTTATTCCATTCCCTACTAATTTCTTACATATTAATGATTTAATATGGAATATTAATGGAATCCTTAATCTATGTATATAAATTACATAACATATCTCTATAGAATAGATATATCTTGTATGCATATTAATAACTGATTCATGAATTGAGCCAAACGAGCCCCTTTAACTCAGTGGTAGAGTAACGCCATGGTAAGGCGTAAGTTATCGGTTCAAATCTGATAAGGGGCTTTTTTTTCATCAAAAAACACCAGTATTTTTTAGACTATATTGGAATAATCTATTCCAACGTAAAATCGAGATATTTATAGCATTTTTTTATTTGTCTATTAGATTAAAATGACTTATAATAAATAATAAGATAAGTCATTAATAAATAATAAGATAAGTCATCTTTTGAATTACCAAATATTCCTACCTATTTTCTATTTGCCCTCATTCCAATACAATCCATTGGAATCGAAATTCGAAAAAGAAATAAAAAAGTAAGTAAACCTAACCTATTGATTCATGACTTTATCCACTATTCTGATATTCAAATTCGATAGAAAATTGTAAAAGTGGATCTTTTTTATGGGATA